TTGCGGTGATTGTGTTCTACTAATCATAAGGATATTGGTACTTTATACTTGTTGTTGGCTTTGTGGTCTGGGTTAATTGGGTTGGCTCTAAGGCTTTTAATTCGAGCCGAGTTGGGGCAGCCTGGTAGGTTATTAGGGGATGATCAGTTGTATAATGTTATTGTTACAGCACATGCTTTTATGATAATTTTCTTTTTGGTGATACCGATGATAATTGGTGGTTTTGGGAATTGACTTATTCCACTAATAATTGGGGCTCCTGATATGGCCTTTCCTCGTTTGAACAATTTGAGGTTTTGGTTACTTGTGCCTGCTCTTTTTTTGTTGTTAAGGTCTTCGTTAGTAGAGAGTGGTGTGGGGACTGGGTGGACAGTTTATCCCCCTTTGTCCGGAAATGTTGCTCATTCCGGGGCTTCGGTAGATCTGGCTATTTTTTCGTTGCATTTGGCTGGTGCTTCTTCTATTTTAGGTGCCATTAACTTTATTTCTACTGTTGGAAATATGCGGTCTCCTGGGGTAGTCGCTGAGCGTATTCCGTTATTCGTATGAGCCGTGACGGTAACAGCGGTTTTGTTAGTTGCGGCATTGCCTGTGTTAGCTGGGGCTATTACGATGCTTCTTACTGATCGTAATCTTAATACCTCATTTTTTGACCCAACTGGGGGGGGAGACCCTATTTTATATATACACTTGTTTTGATTTTTTGGGCATCCTGAGGTGTATATTTTGATTTTGCCTGGGTTTGGGATGATTTCTCACATTGTAATGCATTATGCCGGAAAGAAACAGGTCTTTGGTTATTTGGGAATGGTGTATGCTATTGTATCTATTGGGGTTTTGGGGTTTATTGTTTGAGCACATCACATATTTACTGTTGGGATGGATGTGGATACCCGGGCTTATTTTACTGCCGCGACAATAATCATTGCCGTGCCAACCGGTATTAAGGTTTTTAGGTGATTGGCCACTATTCATGGTTTTGTTAATAAGACCGAGCCTCCAATTATGTGGGCTTTGGGTTTTATTTTTCTGTTTACGGTGGGGGGCTTAACTGGCATTGTGTTATCTAATTCTTCGTTAGACATTGTGTTGCATGACACTTATTATGTAGTGGCTCATTTTCATTATGTGTTGAGGATGGGGGCTGTTTTTGCGTTATTCAGGGCTTTTAGGTACTGGTATCCGTTAATTTCTGGGGTTACTTTTCATGTTGTGTGGAGAAAGGTTCATTTTATTCTGATGTTCGTTGGTGTTAACTTGACTTTTTTCCCTCAGCACTTTTTGGGGTTAGCCGGGATACCTCGACGGTATTCAGATTATCCGGATAGGTTTGCAAAGTGGAATGTAGTGTCTTCTTGGGGGTCTTTAATTTCTTTCGTTTCTGTTTTGTTGTTTATGTTTATACTATTGGAGTCGTTTGTGTCTCAGCGGTCTGTGGTTTGGGGGAGGGCATTGGGGACTGCCTTTGAGTGACAGGATGGTATTTTCCCTGCTTCGTTCCACTCAAATAGGCAAATTGCAAAGGTTGTTTTGTTGTCTGTTAGGTAGGTAAAATAAAGTTGAAATGCTACGTAATCCTTTTCATTTAGTTGAGTTTAGTCCGTGGCCTTTTACTGCAGCAAGTGGGGCATTGTTTTTAACGGTGGGGTTGGTAAGGTGGTTTCATGGTAAAGGAATGGGTTTAATGATACTTGGGTTTTTGGTTATTATTTTAACTATGGTACAGTGATGGCGAGATGTAGTTCGAGAGGGCACTTATCAAGGTTACCATACTAGTTGGGTTAGAATGAATTTACGTTGAGGGATGGTTTTGTTTATTTTTTCTGAGGTGTGTTTTTTCTTTGCTTTTTTTTGGGGGTTTTTTCATAGGAGGCTTGTTCCTAGGGTTGAATTAGGTTGTGTTTGGCCTCCTGTGGGTATTTTACCTTTGAACGCATTTAAGGTTCCCTTGTTAAACACAGCTGTGTTGTTGGGTTCTGGTGTGAGTGTAACCTGGGCTCATCATGCATTGATAAGGGGAGATCGTGAGGAGGCTTTGTATGGTCTGGGTTTGACTGTGGTTTTGGGTTTGTATTTCACTGTTCTTCAGTGGGGTGAGTATAAGGAGGCTTCCTTTAGGGTTGCCGACAGGGTTTATGGGTCCACTTTCTTTGTTATAACTGGGTTTCATGGGCTACATGTTTTGATTGGGAGGGCTTTTTTAGTTGTCTGTACAGTTCGGTGTTATTTACATCATTTTTCCGTTTCACACCATTTCGGTTTTGAGGCTGCTGCGTGGTATTGGCATTTTGTTGATGTTGTGTGAATTTTTTTGTATTTGTGTATTTATTGGTGGGGGTCTTAGATTAAGAGGGCTTTAAGCTAGATGTTAATAGATATTTTTTCGTCTTTAGATGCTGGAATGCGTTCGAGTTTTAGCATTTGGGGTTTTGTTTGGCTGAGTGGGTTTGTTGGGTTATCAGTCTCTTTGATGCAGCTCTGAGTTAGGGTTTCTAGTGTTAGGGTCATTTCTTCTGTGTTAGTTGAGTTAATTTTAGGGTTGGTGAAAAGATGTTCTGGTAAGTTTTTTGGTGGATTTGTATTAGGCCAGGTTTCTTTGTTCGTGATGATTTTTATTGTAAATATTTCGGGGATAATTCCTGATGTTTTTAGCCCAACTAGGCATTTGTCATTGACTTTTGTGTTGGCTTGGGTTGTTTGATTTGGTTTGATTTTTAGCGGGTGGGGCTATTCTGTAAGCCAAAGTGCGGCTCATTTAGTTCCTGCGGGTAGTCCAAGTGGGTTGATTCCATTACTTGTACTGATTGAGAGTGTTAGGGTAGTAATCCGTCCTATTACTTTGGGAGTTCGATTAGCTGCTAACATTACTATGGGGCATCTTATGTTACATGTTATTGGTGAGTATTTAGTTGGGTTTTTTTATGGGATGTCTTTTGTGGGGAGGTTGTTCGGGAGGGTAGTAATGTGGGGGTATGTGATATTTGAGTTTGCTGTAAGGTTCTTGCAGGCCTACGTGTTTGTTTTGTTGGTTGGGCTGTATTCTTCTGATCACCCTATAGGGCATAGGCATTAAAATAAAGAATTAGTTAAAGCATAACTTAAGCTTGTCAAGCTTGTATTACCTGTTTGGTATTCTTTTGTGCCTCAATTAAGTCCTATGTCTTGAGTGGTAGTCTTTTTGTCTTTTTTGATTTGTTGGGTTGTGTTAATGGTGACTTTTTGGTGGGGAGCTGGAGGGGGGTATAAAATTAGCTGTGGTAGGGTAATTAAAGGGGGTGGGGGAAGCAAGATTGGGTGAAAGTTTAATAGGGGGTTGAAGTCTAATAAATAAGTGATTATGAGGTTTTTCCCTGCTGTGGGTGTTGGGGCTATTGGGGTGTTGGTTGGTGGGGTGTGTTTAATATCTCAGCGAAAGAGACTTTTTGGGGCTTTGCTAAGGATGGAGATTTTTACTTTGAGGATTTATATTATAATTTTTAGTGTGGTTTGATTTTTGGGCGAGTTGAGGAGTATTTGTTTGATTTTTTTGGGCTTTGGGGTATGTGAGGCGGCGTTGGGGCTGAGTGTTTTAGTCTCTTTGGTGCGTAGAACTGGGAGTGATTACGTTGGGGGGCTTACTGCAGGCCATTTTTAGATTGTTTGTTATGGGGGTAATGGTTGGTGTGCTTGGTTTGTTTGGTAGGTCGATGTTGTGATGGGGGTTTATTTGGGGTTGTGTTAGTATATTTCTTGTAAGGCTTGAGTTGTGGTTTAGTCCAGGAGGTTTGGGAAGGTGTTGTGGTGAAATAGCGGTTGTTGATAACTATTCTTTTGGGCTTGCGTCCTTGACTGTCTTGGTCTCGGGGTTAAGCGTGTTGGCGAGAGTGCGAGATGTTTATAAGGGAGAAAATAATTGTGTGAGATTTATTGTTGGGGTTTTGGTTTTAACATTAGTGCTTGTCTTTTGTTTTAGGCTTAGGTCTTTGTTGAATTTTTATATTATGTTTGAGTTTAGGTTGATCCCAATTCTGTTAATTATCTTAGGTTGGGGGTACCAACCTGAGCGGTTGCAGGCTGGGAAGTACATGATGCTTTATACTGTTAGCGCTTCTTTACCATTATTAGTTTTAATTTTATTGGTTTTGACTAGGAGTGGGTCTGTTTTTTGGGGGTGGGGTTGTTATGGCGATGTAGGTGTAGGGTGGCTGGTAACTTTATGTGCTTCATTGGCTTTTTTGGTAAAGTTGCCCATTTATGGGTTTCATTTATGGTTACCTAAAGCACATGTTGAGGCACCAGTGGCGGGGTCTATGATTTTAGCCGGAGTTTTATTAAAGTTAGGTGGTTATGGGTTGGTGCGAGTTTTTTATGTATTAGGGTTAGTAAGTTCCTTTACTATGACGGCGGTGTTTTGTCTGGGGTTGGGGGGTGGGGTTGTTGCAAGTGTGATTTGTTTTGCCCAAAATGATGTGAAGGCCCTAGTGGCTTATTCTTCAGTTGGGCATATAAGGTTGGTCTTAGGGGGGGTATTTTCAAGGACTGAGTGAGGGTGGTTGGGTTGTTTAATAATAATGGTTGCACACGGGCTGTGTTCTTCTGGGATATTTTTTTTGGCTAGAGAGACGTATAAGTGTTATGGGACTCGAAGGTTGTATTTGGTAAAGGGAGGGTTGGTGTTAGTCCCGGGCGTTGCCCTGTGTTGATTCTTGATGTGTGCTATTAATATAGCTGCTCCGCCCTCTTTAAATTTGTGGGCGGAGTTAATGTTGGGTATTTCTGTTTTAAGTTATTCCGTGGTTTTTGGTATTTTTACAGGGGTTATAACATTCTTGAGGGGGCTGTATTCTTGATATGTTTATTCCGCTACTCAGCATGGTCAAAGCCCAGTTTGAGTTCGTAGTGGAATTCTGGTGGAAGAGTTTATTAATTATTTGGTCAGTTTTGTGTTAGTATTTTCCTTAATGGGGGTATGGGCAACTTTAGTCTGCTTTTTGTAGTTTTAACTGTGTATTCTTTGGTTGAGTAAGTGGGGTGGCTTAAGAGTGGGGGCGTAGTGCCCCTATTTTTGGTTTACATAATTTGACTCTTGCAACTATGGTAAAGAGTAATACGCAAGCTAACAGAATTACGCAGTTGTTGCCCCTGTGGGAGTATAGGGACCTTAAAGCTTGGGTTGTGTTAATTACACTTAGTCTAAGATCTGGGTTAGTTTGGTAGTTTGAGGTGAGGTTCAAATTTGTGAAGCCACAAATAATAACAGTGGTTGTAATTATAGGTATAATTTGTGGGTTAGTGGAGAATGTGGTATTTGGGGAAAGTGATGCAATGTAAGCGAATATGACCAATATTCCACCAATGAAAATAAAAAATAGTATGTAGGCATACCACGGACTTATGGTTCTAATTAGGGCACAATTGATGAAGGCTAGTATTAAGACTATTATGCCCAGGGATAGGGGGTGTATGGGAAGGATTATTGTGACTATTGAGTATAGCCACAGGGTGGATAAGGTTAAGAGGGTGATTACATCGGCCAGGTGTGGGCTTTCTGCTTGGAAGGCAGCTGTACTTGTATACTATCGATGTGAGGGATGAAGCATTAAAGGAATAGAAGTGGGGTTAAGGTTAGTAGGATTGTAAGTCTTACTGGGAGAAAAGACTTTCAGGCTATTGCTATTAACAAGTCGTACCGATAGCGTGGTAGGGTGGCTCGAGCCCAAAGAAAGACGATTGCTACAAGGATAGACATAATTAAGGTGCCTGTTAGGATGCAGGATGTAAGAAGGCTTATTATTAAGATGTTTCTATATTCCGCTATAAATAGGAAGGCAAAGCCTGCTCCGCCATATTCGACGTTGAAGCCAGAAACTAGTTCTGATTCCCCTTCAGCGAAATCAAATGGGGCTCGATTTGTTTCGGCTAGGATTACTGCAATCCATATAATGCTAAGGGGCAGGAAAAGGGTAGCGGTTGGTATAAGGGTATTGGTTGAGCGAATCGTAATTAGATCTATTTTTATCCTTAGGAATAGGTAGAATAAAATGATTAGGGTTATAGTTACTTCATAGGAGATGGTTTGAGCCATTGCTCGGATGGCCCCTAAAAGAGCGTACTTTGAGTTAGAGGATCATCCTGCTATTAGCGTTGTGTAAACAGCCAGCGAAGAGACACATAAAAATAGTAGTATTCCTAAAATTATTTGGGATGTTAGTATGAAGGATGGGTATAGTTGCCATAGACTAAGTGCTAAGATAAGCATAGTTGTTGGTGTTAGGATGAATGGCAAATAGTTGGAGGATACTGGTAAGATTCACTCTTTTACAAAGAGCTTTAAGGCATCGGCTAATGGCTGTGGAATTCCGATTAGGCCAACTTTATTTGGGCCTTTTCGGATTTGGAAGTAGCCTAGGGCTTTACGCTCTAGTAAGGTAAAAAAGGCTACGCCTAACAGAATCAGCAGGTATGTGATGAGGGTTGAGATGATGTGTTGAGTGATTAGTAAAGGGAGTAGTCTCCCTGATCAGGGCTTAAACCTGAGGCACTTTTCTGCCACTTTACTTCAAAAAGGGTTAGGTGGCCTTCTACTTGGTGTAAGCAAGTTGTAATCTGTATACTACTTTTTGGGTAAGTATCAAGGTGTGAGCCCATATTCTGCCTCATCAGGGTAGTCCGTTCCTCCGGCGTGATACTTTATGTCTTGGCTGTTGCTTTGGTAAAGTTGCAGTTTACAGTAATACTGGCTATATACTACAAGACATTTAGGTTAAATTAGTTGAGGGCGGAGATTTTAACTCCATTTAATGATCCAAACTCATTCGTGGAAACCACTAGCTCTCAGTTCAATGGTGATTTGTTTGTTTACAAAAAGGTTAAAGACTTTCTACAATTTAAATCTTTACAATAGGTGAGAAAATGTGAAGTAAGTAGAGGGAGGATAGGGTACTCCCTATTCTCTGTCTATACAGTAAATAGCATAGGTAAAGAGTTACTCGGTTACCTGTCGTGGTTGCTGGTGCGAAGGGATTCGCGGTGCTGTGTGAAGGTTTTAGGTCGTTTGGGGGCTCCGTTGTTGTCTTCAATTTTTTTGTTTTGTGTTTGTGTGGGTATATGGGTGTTTGGGGTTTATGGGGTTGTTTGTCTGGGGGAGAGTTATTTAATTGAGTGACAGTTTTTCTTTTTGTGTGGTGTAGATTGAACTTTGCCCGTTATTGTCGACTACGTTAGTGTTATTTTTTCTTGTTTTGTTTGCTTAATCTCTGGTTCAGTATGTTTGTTTAGGGTGTCCTATATAGATAGAGAAGTGTTTATTCGACGATTTATGTTGTTGATTATGGGGTTTGTGGGGTCGATAAATTTACTAATTTTTGTTCCTAGATTAGTTACGATTCTTTTGGGGTGGGATGGTTTGGGGATTGTGTCTTTTGCTTTGGTTATCTATTACCAGAACAAGAAATCTTTGGCTGCTGGAATGTTGACTGTTTTAGCTAACCGGATTGGGGATGCTTTATTAATTTTGGCTATTTGTTTTTTAGTTAATTGGGGTGAGTGGCGTTTTGGGTTTAGGGTGTTGGGCAATTTCAGTATATTAATTTGTTTGTTGGTGGTTGTAGGTGCTATAACCAAGAGGGCACAAATTCCGTTTTCTGCCTGATTACCAGCAGCTATGGCCGCACCAACTCCGGTGTCAGCTCTTGTGCATTCTTCTACTTTAGTTACAGCTGGTGTTTATCTAGTGATCCGGTTTTACGGGTCTTTGTTAGGGAGGCCCGAGGTTTTGGGGGTTTTAAGGAAAGTGGGAGCTTTAACTTTAGTTATAGCCGGGTTAAGGGCTTGTTGTGAGGTCGATTTAAAGAAAATTATTGCTCTGTCGACTCTTAGCCAACTTGGGTTAATGATATTTACGGTTGGGGTTGGTTATCCCGTTATCGCCGTTTTTCATTTGTTTACTCATGCTCTGTTTAAGGCTTTATTATTTTTGTGTGCTGGGTCGATTATTCACTTTACTGGGGATGTGCAGGATGGTCGAATCTTAGGCGGGATTGGTCGTTTGTTGCCTTTTAGCGGCGGGTGTCTGGTCCTTAGAAGGGCAACTTTGTGCGGGATACCTTTTCTTAGGGGGTTTTATTCGAAAGACTTAATTTTAGAGGGGGCTTTTAGTGGATTAAATGGGGGATTAGAAGTTGTTATTGTACTGGTTGGGGCGGGGTTGAGGTTGGTATATAGTTTGCGAATTTTGTTGATAGGTGTGTTTGGGCAGAGTTTTGGGGGTTGTTTACTCATATTTGGAGTTGAGAGTGGTTATATAATAGTCTCTATTTTGATTTTGTCAATTGGGGCGATTTTGGGGGGGTATCTTCTACAGGGGGTTTGGGTGTCTGTGAGTGGGTTCGATGTGGTTGGTACTTTCGGGAAGGCGGTTATTGTGGCTATTACTTTTATGGGGTTGTTATATGGGGTTATTAGTAATTTAGGGGTTTGAAAGTTTAGGCAGGTGTTGATTGGGGGATTAGGGCGATTCTTGTCTAGAATGTGATTTATAGGGATGATCTCTGGAAGGTTGGTGGCAGGTGTTGGCCTAAAGGGAGGTGTGTTAGCCCATTTACAGTTGGATCAAGGGTGGATGGAGGTTTTTGGCGGGCAAGGTGTGTTCAGTGTTTTGGGGGGGGGCATTAGAGGTTCTTATCTGGCGCAGAGGGGTGGATTATTGGTGTTTACTCGGATTTTTCTTGTTACAGTGGTTTTGGTTCTCAGTTGCTTCTTTATTTTAAGTTATTTACGGTGGTCCTTTTTAGGGGATGACTGTAAAAGGTTACGGCTCCGTGGAGAGAGGCGAATGCCATGTTAACATTTTCAGTGTTACGTTTTGAGTTTGAACTATCTGTCCTTAGGTTGTATTATTTTGGCTCGAGGTATAACATAAAATCTCAGGCTTTAACTGTAAGGGGAGCGAGTGCAAAGTATAAAAAGTATAGGATAGAAAAAGTTTGCCCTACCCAAATAAACGGGTCTTCTACGGGTTGTTTTCCGATCCAAGTTAAAACCAGGAAAATTCTTACGAAGCCTCAGAAAAGGGTTTGGTTTATTGGGTAGAATGAGGTAGATCGTATTGTATTAATGTGGGTTAAAGGTATCAGCATGAGGATTAAGATAGATATAACTAGGGCTACTACTCCGCCCAGCTTGTTTGGGATAGAGCGTAGAATTGCGTAAGCGAATAGGAAGTATCACTCTGGTTGAATATGAATCGGGGTTCTTAGTGGGTTTGCTGGGATAAAGTTTTCCGGGTCTCTTAGGAGGTTCGGTGAGAAGAAACAAATAGTTGCAAGTAGGCCTAGAGCTATAACGAAGCCTGCCGTATCTTTTACGGTATAGTAAATGTGGAATGGGATTAGGTTGGTATTTGAGGAAATGCCAAGAGGGTTATTGGATCCTGTTTCGTGTAAAAATAGGAGGTGGATTATGGCGAAGGCTATGATAACAAATGGGAGAACAAAGTGTAAAACAAAAAACCGTCTCAAGGTGGCGTTGGAGACTGAAAAGCCTCCCCACAGCCAGTAAACTAGGGTTTTACCTACGTATGGGATTGCTGACAACAAGTTTGTAATTACAGTGGCACCTCAAAAAGACATTTGACCTCAAGGTAGTACATAACCTAAGAAAGCTGTTGCTATGGTGAGGAACATTATGATAACGCCGATGTTTCAAGTTTCTTTGGCTAAATATGAGCCGTAATATATTCCACGGCCCGTGTGTAGGTAAATGCAGACGAAGAAAAATGAAGCGCCATTTGCGTGGATGGTTCGTATAAGCCAGCCATAATTTACATCCCGGGAGATGTGGGAGACTGAGTAGAAGGCTAGGTCTACATTAGAGGTGTAGTGTATAGCTAGGAAGAGGCCTGTAATGATTTGTGTACCAAGGCATAGGCCTAAGAGGGATCCGAAATTCCACCAAGTAGACAGGTTTGTTGGGGCTGGGAGATCGTAGAGAGAGTTGTTGAGGATTTTGATGATTGGGTGGGCTTTTCGAGTTGATAGTTTGATTCAGAAAATTAGTGCGCCTAAATCTAAAACTCCCAAAGTTTTTGTTTTCTATAAACTATTTTCTGATTTGGTAGGGTAGGCGAGGTTTGCTCGCTATCTATTAGGTAACAGCTAATTGCTAGGTGTAGCTTCTTTCCCTTGTTTGAGGGGGCCTTCTTTAAGGAGTAGAGGGTAAGTGGTTACTTATTTACTGATCCTAAGTCAGTGGTATTGTTATACTAACCCGCTTTAGGGGTTTTAGGTAGTTAATTATGGGGTGGGGATTTATTGAGTGCTTGGATTAGGTGCACCCATTGAGGTCCTTTCGTACAATCAAGGAGGGGGTTAGTGGGGGAGATAGAAACCAACCTAGCTTGCGCCGGTCTTAACTCAGCTCGTGTAAGGGTATAATAGTCGAACAGACTATCCTTTCATAGCGGCTGCACTAATGTGGATAACCTTAAGCCAACATCGAGGTCGCAAACCCAACTTTCGATGTGTACTCTTAAGTTGGATGACGCTGTTATCCCCGGGGTAACTACTATTGTAGTCTATACCAAATTTTAAATTTCTTTTAATGAAATCGGAAGTTTAGGTGGTTCCGAGATTGCCCCAATCAAACCTACTACACTTTTATGTCTCTAGGCAGGAGTGTAAGAAAAGGTGAAAGTTCCGCGGGGTCTTTTCGTCTTCCCCCATTATCCGAGTCTTTTCACTCGGATGAAAAGTTTTTTTAACATAAAGGGCACAGGTGTTCCTAGTCTTGCCTTTCACTGGCCTCCAATTAAGAGGCTATTTATTACGCTACCTTAGCACGCTCACGCTAACGCGGCCGTTTAAATTGTCACTGGGCAGGCATTATCTTCTATGTGTGGGTTCAGAAGACGATGTTTTTGGTAAACAGGCAGAGAACGTTGTTGTCGAGTTCGCTTTATATGGGTTTGTGGTTGTGTGTTATCAAGTTTCGATTATTTTAATATTTAAAGAAAAAAGATGTTGGGAATACTAATAGGATGCCGGTACATTAGCGGGGTATGTTTGGTGCTAGGTTCCTCTGTGGGGAAAATTAGATTTTGATATTATTTTGGGTTGAGGATTATTAGCTAGAACGCTATTCGATGGCTGCTTTTAAGCCTACTTTTGAGGTGATTGGGGTTTGTTATTTTTGTTTATCTTCCGAGCTAATCCTCAGAAGATTAGCGCCTATCGAGATTTGTAGGTATGATGAGTTTTCTATAGGGCAGCACTTCGATGCTTTTTGGTGGAAAACCAGCTATATAACTATATGGAAGGCTTGTTACTCCTACTAAAGGTTACTGTGTCAATTGTGATACATTGATTTTTAAGGTTTAGTAGCTCATAGTTATTCGGGAGCCTAAAATTGTTAGTTTTGCGTTGCTTCTCCATGATGCAAGAGGGATAAGATGTTAGCTTTTCTGTCGTGTGCTAAGGGTTTACCCTTGCGGGTATAATGGTTGTGGCGAGTTTCAAGGTGGTACTGCGGGATGTGGGGGTTTTCTTTAAGTTTAAGGTGTTATGAGAAAGTAATTTTGCTTGCAAAGGGGGTGACCCGTGTAAAGAGCTACAATCTTTTGCCTATATCTCGGCCACTTTGCTATTGTAGCTTTGGAGAAGAGTAGTTCTGGTCTTCGGTTTACAAGACCGATGCTAATTAGCTTCTCAAAGCTGTCCTGGAGTAAATGCAACTGTAGTCGAGTTAAAAGCTCGGTGCCTAAGGTCCTCGGCCACCATGGACATGATAGGGGCAATTTCCATTACCCCTACTATGTTACGACTTATCCGGCTTTACTGCCGGAGTGACGGGCGATTTGTGCGCGCTTAAGTTCTTGTTCAGACCGGTTTTATGGATGCGGGTCTTACTTTCAAGTCCTCCTTTGTTAAGGGTTTAAGGCTTAAGTTTGGTAGTGTGTTTATTTGTATCCCATGAGTCGGCTCACCATTGGCTATATGTCACCTGAATTAGGGGGAGTGGGGCCCTGTTGCTTCCTTTGGGGGTCTTTTTTGAGCAAGCGTAAACGGCCATACATAAGCTGTGGGCTAGGGGAGTTAAGGTTTTCGTGGATTATCGAATTAAGACACAGGATCCCCTGATAGGGAGTTAAGCACCGCCACATTGTTTGAGGTTTGAGCTTTCGCTTGTAGTGTTCTTTTATATGTTGGGCCACACAATAGTCGGGTATCTAATCCGGGTTTTGAGGTTGTGGTTTGTTGGGACAGGATTATAGGACTCGTTCGGGTTTAGTTGAAATTTATTTTTTACATAAGAAGATAATTGTTTAGTCGTTTGGGGTTTGTCCCTGATTGAGATAATTAACTTGGGGTAATGGTATAACCGCGACTGCTGGCACCATTTTAGCCACCCCTGTTTACTTGTTTTCTGGGGCCTAGTCTCCTAGCTAAGCTAATATAGGACATTGGTGTTGTGGGCAGGGCCTTTGACTTGTAGGAAGAGTCTAGGGCTAAATTTACTGATTTAGGGCTTGTTAAAGGCCCTACTATAAGTTTAGCCACTTAGGCACAATGTGCGTGGGCTACCATATGTAGTTTAACTAGTATAGTTAACTTGATACGTCAATGAAATATTAAAAACAAGGGCATGGGGTTATGCCTTTTTATGGGTCGAAACCATAACACTTTGAGTTTCTTGTTTAAAGTCTTAGAGACTGGCGTGTGCCAATTGCAGCTTTGAAGGCTATTAGTTTTTTAACTTAAATCCCTTAGAATCGAGCAATGGGCTGAATAGGTGGGGGGGGGGGTATTTGACTACTTAACTAAGCCTCGGTAATGTCTGTTTGGGCTTTGCTTGGGATTACAGCGTGATTTCCTGTGGTTGTGGGGGTTGTTTGGTTGGTAAGTGTCGGCAGAGTAGGTATTGGTGGATCAATGGCTGATACTATGAAGTTGACGGGTAGACCGTGGTATAAGGCTGTGCAGGTAAGAATGAGACAGAGTCCCAATAGGATTGGGAGTTTAAGGTTAGTGATAAATTTTTGGATAGCTGAATGCATTTGGTATGCCCCTTTGACGTGAAAAGTCAATGTGCGAATAAACACTTAGTCAGCGTGGTAGGGTTAGTTAAGTTAACAAAAGGATAAGTGAGTCGAACACTTTCTCTTTGATTTCAAGGCAAACATTCTCCGAGGTCCTTTGGGGGTAGTTCTAGAGTGGTAATGGGCAGCTCAATGGTTGATTGCAAATCAAATCTTTTGAATTAAAGTACAGAACTTGTTCACGACTATACACTTTAATTTTGAGATTTGGATTATTATAAGCTTTCTTTAAAATAGTAAATGGGGTGTTTATCATAAGAAGATACCATTAGGTATATGGAAAAAGTTGTGGTGAGAGTATTATTGTCTGTGGTGCTAAGGATAGCATTGCTAGCTGTTGGGTTATTTCTGGGGCTTTCTTCTACTTTTGGTCGGGAAAAGTCTAGTGCATTTGAATGCGGGTTTGACCCCTTAGGCTCTTCTCGGGTGCCATTTTCTTTGCGGTTTTTTTTATTGGCTGTTATTTTTGTGGTTTTTGATGTGGAAATTGTTTTATTGTTTCCGGCTGTGTTGGTAGTTGGTAGCCCTTTAATGTGAGTTGGGGGGTATATGATATTGTCGGTGTTTTTGTTGTTGCTTTTTGTGGGGGTTGTGCACGAGTGACGTGAGGGGTCTTTGGAGTGGGAGAGGTAGGGATGTTTGATTACAGACGTGTAGATTTTACTATTAGGTTTTTTGTGGGAGTAGAAGGGAGAGTGTGTCTATTTTTGGGTTATGAGCCCAACAGCTTGTTTTAGCTTACCCTACTTAAAAGTAGAAAAGAAGTATAGACAGTGGCAGGATTTGGGCAAGGAAGAGTGGGAGGGCGGGCTTTGAGGTGCGAATTTTAGCTAGATGCGTTTTAGATAGCTCTAGTAGCGGGGAAAAGGTTAAGGACAAGTAATAAAAGAGCCTTACCAGGGCACCTAGGATTAGGGTAAAGATAACTAGTAGTCTGGCTTGTGTGAACTTGATTACAAGAAGCTTTATAACAAAGCCTCTTAGTGGGGGTAAGCCGCCTAGAGAGAGAATGCAAGTGGCCAGCAAAAGCGAATTGGCTGGGCTTTGGGCAGTAAATAGCTGTTTGTGGGATCTTAAGGATGTTGTGATTAAAGCAGAGTAGATTGAGAGGTTAATTAGGATGTAGGTTATTACATAAAAGGACAAAACAGAGGTGTTGCTATTGATGCTGGCCAATATTCAGCCTGTGTGTGCGATTGAAGAGTAGGTAAGTAAAGAGCGGAGGTCGGTTTGGTTTAGCCCACCAACCCCTCCCCATAGGGCCCTGATCCTTGCCACTAAGAGAATGTCGGGTGTGGGGGATGGGGCGAAAGTGGGAATGGCGAAGATGGGGGCGATTTTTTGTCAAGTGAGCAGTATGAAGGCAGGTAATAGCGAGAGATTAGCCATTACTGGTGGAAATCAGAAGTGGAGCGGTGCAGCTCCAAGCTTTAGGCATATTGCAATTGATATTAAGGATTGTGCATTGTTTAGGTGAAGGGAAATTACAGCAGAGGCAATAAAAATTGTTGACCCTAAGGATTGTGGTACTAGGTATTTTACGGCTGTTTCTGATTCGTTTGCGGTTTCCTTTAGAAATATAAGTGGAATGAATCCTAATATATTAATTTCGAGGCCTATCCATGTTGTTAGCCAATTAGATGAGGAGACCACCAAGCAGGTGCTCCTAACTATTAAGAATAGGAATAGGAATTTGTTTGGTGATTTCATTAGAGAGAAGTGGAAGGAGTTAAACCTCTCTTTATGCGGTTAGAAGCCACATATCAGCTCGGCTACTTCTCTTATTGTACTTTTGGTGTGGTGCTTCTCTCTCTGTATAGGGTAATTTTGTTTGATTAAAGTTTTGTAAAGAGTGGTAAATGGCTATTTTGTAGTAAAGTGAAAAAGAGGTAGGTTGTAACGAATAGTTTAAAGTAAAGCAGCAGATTGTGGTTCTGTAGATAGGGAGAATCTTTCGTTAGGCCTAGGCAGATTGGGATTATGGCAATTGTGTTTTAGGGTGAGAAGTCAGGTGAAATGAGCTTTTGGGGTCAATTAGGGTTTCAAGATAGGTTTAGCGCTTTAAGTTCTGAATTAATCTTTTTTCACGATCATGCTATGTTTGTTCTTGTTTTGGTATCATCTTTTGTGGGTTATATGATGGTTTGTTTGTTGAAGAGTAGACTGTCCTCTCGGTTTGTTGTGGAAGCTCAGGCACTGGAAGCAGCCTGGACTGTGGTTCCGGGGTTGCTTTTGTTAATCTTGGCTATTCCGTCTGTTCGTTTATTATATTTGTTAGACGAGGTTGGTGGGCCCGCCGTTAGGATGAAGGCTATTGGGCATCAGTGGTACTGAGAGTATGAGTATAGGGATGGAGGCAAGTCTGTTGGTTTTGACTCTTATATGGTGGGGGGTATAGATGTGGGTAGGGGGGGTTACCGTTTGTTGGAGGTTGATAATCGGTGTGTGCTGCCTTATGGGGTTGATAGTCGAGTGCTTGTAAGGTCTGCTGATGTCATTCATGCTTGAGCTCTTCCTTCTGTTGGGGTGAAGGTTGATGCTATTCCGGGGCGAATTAACCAGTTGGGAGTGCATTTGATAGGGTCTGGGTTAATGTTTGGGCAGTGCAGAGAGATTTGTGGTGTAAATCACTCTTTTATGCCTATTGGAGTGGAGGGGGTTTCCCCTGCGGTTTTTTATTCTTGGCTGATGGGTTAAAGTGTGGGGAGGGAGGAAGT